AACGCAGCTATTATAATATAAATTATAAATTAATTTATATTATAAATGGTTCGAATGAAATCATAAGAATATGTGGGCTGTACACCTCATTTCCCTGGTCCCCGGGATTGTAGTTCAATTGGTCAGAGCACCGCCCTGTCAAGGCGGAAGCTGCGGGTTCGAGCCCCGTCAGTCCCGACCTAGGATTAGGATCCGATGAATCAATCAATTCATCTCTCCATTTTCTGTGAAGAGGATCTAATTCCCGGCGGTAGGATCCTTATTTCGTTTCGCATTTCTCATCGGAAAATCAGAAATTGCAATTACTGCAACTAGTACCAATTGATGGTGGAGAGACATATGTAGGTTGGGACAATCAGAGGTATCACCATATTCAGGATTCCAAGAGAGACCATATGGGTCTGGCTTTGATCGATTGTTCCTGATCAATGGAATGTAATTGAGTACCCATATGTTTACCGGGAGCACAACACATACACAATTTACTTAACATAGTTACCCCGACATAGTACTTTTGAGACTTGACCTACCCTTTTTCTGGGTCCGATTCTGTGTAACCTCAATTACTAATTGAATTTTTCATTGGGGAGAATCTATCTCATGCAAATTGCACACTGGATTCTCAATGTATGCGTCCCAATCCAAGGAAGAGGATACTAATTATATAAATAATAAAAGATCAAACAAAGATCCGTTTATCCTGTTCTAGTTCTAAGGAGGGAATAGAATGAATAATCTTTTTTTTTTCTTCCTATTGCAGCGGTCCCATCAAAAAAAAAGAACAGAATCAATAAAGAAAATAGTGAATTTGTCGGAATATTGGATCTTTTTATACCAGGATCCGTAGTTATCGTACTTCTCTGTTTTCTAAGAAGATTAGATCATCAAAAAAACTTAGCTTAGAACTGAATTCCTTCCTTTTTCCATTTGACTGTTTGGGTCTGTAACTAATGGAACACATCGGTCAGATGATACCTCAGATTATTGGATATGATATAAGGAAGACGTTAGATTATAGAAACGAAAGAGTTGAGAAATTCAATTGGATTCTTGATTGGATCAGGAATCCCATTTTTTTTGGTATGGATAAAAGATCTTCCTATGTTATACTATTCAATTCTCGACGATGAATTGATTTGATAGAGCAGATATTGTTATTGTTATTCAATGATATTGATCCGATTCAGTATCATCAAGATGCAATTAATCCCATTGCATTTACAAATTATGGAGAAAGATTTATTATCTCTATGGGATTAGATCCCTAGTTATTCCGAAGCAAAAAAACAATGATGAGATTATGGAAGTAAATATCCTCGCATTTATTGCTACTGCACTGTTCATTCTAGTTCCTACTGCTTTTTTACTTATCATTTACGTAAAAACAGTCAGTCAAAATGATTAATTTGACTGAAACTTGAGTTATTAGTTTTTATCAATGATTGAAGAAATGAAAGGGATTACAATTCCAAGTCTTAAATGAACTTAAATGAAATGGGCAGACTGGATTGAATTAGCAGTATATGGATCCAATAGATGAGATAGTATGGTGGAAAGAACTATATGAACCTTTCCACCACACTATCTATTGTAGTGTATGAAGATATGGGATTGATATAGATCAATCCATAATTCGCGTATTTATTCCGATCAATCCGAAATAAGCTAACGTCAACTGCTCTAATTCATAGGTTTATGATTCTTTTTAATATGAATCCCGGGATCTATCGAAACAATCAATGGAGGAAGAATAGTAGGGGCATACACAAAAGAAGCCCAATGAATCCTTTTTTTTTTTTCCGAAGAAATAGAAATAATTGAATTGGTTGAGCCGTTAACAGATGATCCAATGATCCAAGGAGTTTTATGGTAACTTATTTGGATTTGGAAAAGGAGTAGAGTCAAATATTTTTTTTTTTAACGCTTGAGCCATGACACGAGGTGAGGTGATAAAGCATAAAGAAAATCCCTAGGAGTATAAAAAAACGGTAAGTGCGCGATATGTGGATCACCCGGCGCAAGCAAGATCTTATTATGCTTAGTACCTCTTTTGACAACCACTATGTATATGTCGCCTCCAGCCGAAAGTAGATATTGTATCTACGTAATAGCAGAACAACTCCCTCTTTCAACAGTAAAGAGGGAAAGAAATAAAATAGGGATTACCCCTCATTGTAATATCCATAATTCTGGTAAGAACTGGTTCATCGAAAATGATTGAAATATTTGTTTGATCCAAAGGTTATTATTGAATATTACTAATATTACTACTGGATTTCGGTTAAATTTGGAAATGGAGATATTTTGATTTTAAAACGATTCGTAGAACGATCTATTAAACAATTGATATAAATTGATAGAATTGGATTCCTCAACTTAAACTTACTAATTCATATGAATTAGTAATACCCCTAGAGTCCACTTCTTCCCCATACTACGAGTGAAAGGGAAAATGTAAAGACTACCATTAAAGCCGCCCAAGCAAGACTTACTATATCCATGTGAATCATGTCCCCTATCTCTATGAATATGAAGGAATTATTCCATTATTGATCGCTAATAATAGTGGAATCAATGGTGCAGAGTCAAAATGGGATTCTGACTTAACTTAAGTCTATTGAGGATCCAATCCAATGGATCCACTCTAATATGATTTCTTCTGGTGGAATCGGAAAGCATTAAGTACAAGCAAGATATGCAGTTATCCCATTGGAAGGGGATGCTATTAATAGAAATAGAACATGTAGAAATATTAAGACCCATTCTTTGTTTTGTTGACTTTCATAAGTTCTAAGAATGAAAGTCAAGATAGATAACTATCTATCACATATTCCTACCTCCCATTTGATCTAAGCCTTACTGTCTCTGTTTCTGTGAAACAATTGAAACAATTGAGAGACACGCTATTCTATTCTTGGTGGGGGTTACCAAACAGAATTTTTTTTTTTCGTTTTTTCTATTTTGATTTTAAGAGCCAATCACCCATCCAATATTGATTGGATGAATGACCGAGCACTCAGATCCTATCGCGAGTCCGCATACAAAATATCTTCAGCCCTTCCCACAACTCGTAATTGGATTCCCCATCGGCCCATCCAATATAATTCACGACTAAGTCAGTATAAACTAGAGTGGTGAGGTAAGGTAATTAGGAAGGATTTACAGTCCTTTAGCAAGCTTTGGATCCCAAGATTTCCGGTCCCTTACTTTCGTAGTTCTGAATCTCACAAGGGAATATGACTATTGATTTTATTTTTGAAGAAACAATTTACAGTCCTTCATGGAATCTCCAGATTCTAAAGAGAAAGTATCGATAGTCCTTTCTTTGGTATCGATAGTCCTTTCTTTGGTTTGGCTCCGCAATCAAACGAGTTATATCAACAGGATAAGGAAGATAAGGGCTTCCGAGATCAGGCGACACCCGGATTTGAACTGGGGAAAAAGGATTTGCAGTCCCCCGCCTTACCACTCGGCCATGCCGCCGAAACGATACAAAATAGATGGAAACACTCTTTTTGGGGAGGATTACTGAACCCTTTGTTTTTATTTGATTTAGATCTTGAATCCCGTTTTCCTTATCCTTTTCCCAAACCAAAGGAATCCCCCTTTTTGATTGGATTGGATCCAGCTGAGATTATTTTCTTTGGTTGATTGTATAGTATCTCAAAAGACACAAGGCCTTCATTTTCTTTTATATTGAAGATTTCTATTGAAAGAGAATAGAGAATAAAGAGATTCCTAGAGAGATTCCTAGTTACAGAAGCAAAAATGCAGGGCAAATTGGAACCATTAACTATTGAATGTAAATTCATGAATGATTCTTGGATTTGTATCTAAAATTGGGTTTCCTTAATGGCATAATCAAATCCAATTGATACACGACTAATCAGTATCAACTCTTTTCAATAATCAATCCTTTTCAATTCCAATTCCATTATAATAACATATTATGTGTATATGTAAACCCCAGAGCAAGAATTGTTACACAAATACCTAGTCAGGTATCTTATCTACATATTCTTATAGGAAATCCTCGTGCTTGAATTTAGAAATTGATAATTGAATCCATTGAATATCAAATATAAATCATGATATAGCACGAACTATCTATATATATACATATGTTTGGAATGCGATAAAAGAAAGGCGGGATATGTGGCTAACTAGAAAACTATATCTGCATGTACTTAATAAATACAACTCCTCTTATGCACTTCAATCGTATTCTACTAACAAATGGGTCAAAAGAAAATCTATTTCTCTCTTCTCTGTGAATCATCCTTTGAACAATGGAATCAACGAAATAAGGGCTAAAAGTCAATTCTAATGTTCCTGATTATTCTGTCTTTATATCGTTCATAGAGAAGGGATCCAATCCTGGGTCAATCTATTTTTCTGGTACCCAATCTGATTGTAATATCATAATTGATAGATAATATAAATTGGATCAAATAAACCCAATCCTCTTATATTTTATAACAAGACTCTATAATTTATAACAAGACTCTATAAGTGGCAAAATGGGGTTTCGAGGAATTTTGTTATCAATTCATTTACATTTGTCTCTGTCGCAAATTCGAATGAAAGTAAAAAATTCTCCTTACCCTTCCGTTCATACGTATCAGGAGTTGAATAAAATTTCATGTGATTCAGTAAAACAGAATATACATTCCATCATTGCTGGATCGACCCGTATGGTTCGATGAAGAGTGAGTCAATACCAGTAATGGGATTTGATTTTTTCGATAAACAGGAAACTAAAGATGCTCCGAGATGGAAATGAGGGAATGTCTACAATACCTGGATCTAGTCAGATACAATTTGAGGGATTTTGTAAGTTCATTGATCAGGGCTTGGCGGAAGAACTTCATAAGTTTCCAAAAATGGAAGATACAGATCAAGAAATGGAATTTCAATTATTTGTGGAAACATATCAATTGGTAGAACCTTTGATAAAAGAAAGGGATGCTGTGTATGAATCACTCACATATTCTTCTGAA